TGTCAGGAAGGGTCGATTGAAAATTGCGGGTGGTTGTTTGAATGAAATCATTTACATTATTATAATTTGGAGAAAATTTTCTGATTTTGTAATCATTATAATAATTTGTGTGATGTGGACAGGGGGTCGAAAAGAAATTCGGAGGGCTACTTACGGGATTGGCCCTCAAAATAAGTAAGGGTTGGTTTCATGGGGAGTTCAGGGTGGGGGGAGGGGGGGACAATATTTTTATAGTGGGAACACCCCGGGGCACTAGATCTCCTAAGTGGAAAGAACCCATTATGCTCTTGATAGTCACTAATGTAACTCTTGTGTAATGTCTTCACATCATTCAACTACTTCCTTGGGACAAAGAATAAATGTTCAACCTTGTTGTTTGGCTTTAGTGTGCACTGTGAAATGTAAAGTGAAAGGAAACCAAAAAAGGAAAACCCCTTGACCCTGTGGAGAGAACGCTCGGCATGTTGGGTAACGGGGAATAAGTATTTACCGCATTAACTTATGCAAGGGTCGATGAAAGAATGTGGGGTAAGGTAAGGAATGTTCCTGAAATAGGAACCAAATGCCAGTAATAATGTGAGTTTAGTGACCCCCACGGCGGTTTATCCCTGATCATCAAGAAACGAGTACATTAAGTTATGTGCTTGTTGGTAGGCTCTTACTGCGCAGGCTATCCACAATTGAACGGGATGAGGATACTTGGTTTGTGTGGTGGCTTGGACTAAGGGGTTAGGTCTTAAATCTCTCAGTTCCTTTGAAGTGATGGTGTTTCCTCGGGCTTAGCTTTGCGTCCCCCGTAGATTTGATGTGATCCATGAATGTTTAGGTTGTCCCTATGGTGGAATTACATATATGCTCTTGAGAGGTGTGCATTTTAGCTTAAATAATGGTATGGTAATAACACAGTATATATGCATTTTCAGAGAATCGTTTAATTTTAGGATTCTAGCTTTGGGAGCTAGGGGTGGAGGTTAAAATCCTTCTTCTCTGAGCAACAGGGAGGAGTTAAACCTCCATCTTCCGGTTTACAAGACCGGTGCTTTATATTAAGCCACTAGTGCAAGACCAGTTTAATGCCTTGTTTTCTAGTCATCCTGCCAATGGGGCAAGGATTAAGAACATGAAGAAGTATAAGAAAGAGGCAACTTGTCCAATGATAATAAAGGGGTGTTCTACAGGCATTCCTCCAATTCAAGTAAGAATTGCGACATCCGCTACCAGGGCTCAGAATAGGAACTGTGTCACTGGTCGGAAGGTAATGCTTCGTTGCTTGGATGTGTGTAGAATAGGGACTACCATCACGACTAGAATTGATGAAAGAAGGGCGAGGACTCCTCCAAGTTTGTTTGGAATAGATCGTAAAATTGCATAAGCGAATAGGAAGTATCATTCGGGTTTAATGTGTGGTGGGGTAACCAGTGGATTTGCAGGCGTGAAATTGTCGGGGTCTCCTAAAACATTTGGGGCGAACAATGCAAGGGATGTAAGAGCAATGAGAAGAGCTGCAAAGCCTAGAAGGTCTTTGTAGGAGAAGTAGGGGTGGAATGAAATCTTGTCCGCGTCTGAGTTTAGTCCGAGTGGGTTATTTGACCCCGTTTCATGGAGAAAAAGCAGGTGAAGGACTACAGCAGCTGCGATGACAAAGGGGAATAGGAAGTGGAAGGCGAAGAATCGGGTGAGCGTAGCGTTGTCGACGGAGAAGCCCCCTCAAATTCATTGAACTAGGGTGTTGCCCACGTATGGGACGGCTGAGAGAAGGTTGGTAATGACGGTTGCACCTCAGAAGGATATTTGTCCTCAGGGGAGTACATAGCCTACGAATGCTGTTATTATTACGAGTAGTAAGAGAATAACTCCAGTGTTTCATGTCTCTTTGTAAAGGTACGATCCATAGTAGAGTCCTCGGCCGATGTGGAGGTAGATGCAGATAAAAAAGAAAGAAGCACCGTTAGCATGTATATTACGGATAAGTCATCCATAATTTACATCCCGACAGATGTGTGCTACGGACGAGAAGGCTGTGGCAATGTCGGAAGTGTAGTGCATAGCTAGGAAGAGTCCTGTGAGGATTTGAGAAGCCAAGCAGAGTCCTAAGAGGGAGCCAAAATTTCATCAGACAGAGATGTTTGAGGGTGCGGGGAGGTCTACTAGAGCGTCGTTTGCGATTTTTAGTAGAGGGTGGGTTTTTCGGAGACTTGCCATTAATAGTTTCTTTAGTTGAATAACAACGGTGGTTTTTCAAGTCATTGGTCCTGGTTAAAATCCTGGAGGAAATTATGTCTTTCTTAGTTGTTTTGTTCACGATTGGCTTGGTATTAGGGTTGATTGGGGTTGCTTCTAATCCGTCGCCTTATTTTGCGGCTTTAGCTCTTGTAGTGGTAGCGTGGGCTGGGTGTGGGCTTTTAACCAGCTATGGGGGGTCTTTTTTGGCTCTGGTGTTGTTTTTAATTTACCTTGGGGGAATGCTCGTTGTCTTTGCTTATAGCTCAGCTTTAGCTGCAGAGATTTATCCTGAGGCTTGGCTTCGTGCAGGGCCAGGGGTTGCGATGTATTTGTATACATCTGCGGTGTTGGTGGCGACTGTGGTTTACTTGTATAATTGAGAAGGGGGCGATTTAGCGTTGGATGGGGTGGTGGATCGACTTTCGCCGCTTGCAGGGGATGTGGAGGGGGTCGCTTTAATGTATGAGTCGGGGGGGGGGTGCTGAATTTTAAGTGTGTGAGTGTTGTTGCTTACTCTGTTTGTGGTGTTAGAACTTGTCCGAGGGTTGGCTCGTGGGACAATTCGTGCGGTCTAGAATGAGGTTGCGAGCAGGGCTAGTGCAAGAGTAAGCACGAACATGATGAGGTATGTCTTGATTATACCCCGCTGGGCATTACTTGCGGATGTGATTAAAGGGAGGTTGATGGTTGATACGGCTTTGGGGCCCGATTTTTCCAGTCAGGTCTGGTCCACCATTTGACTAGCAATTAACTGGCCAAGGGTGAGATTAATTTTGGGAGCCAGGCGGTGAATAATTGATGGGAAAAACCCAAGCATGTTGGAGAAGTGGTGGGCGGATAAATTGGGTGTGGGATTAAATTGTTTAGCCGTTAGGGATGCGAGTTCTAGGGCGATTAGTAGGCCTGCAATAGTAACCGCCAGGGCGGCGAGTTTTAGTAGCGGCGGCATGGTCATGACGGGGGTTTTCAGTGGGAGAATGTTGGAGGTAATTAGGAGGCCCGCAATAATGCTTCCTCAAGCAAGTCGTTTGATGGGGTTGATGACTGCGGTGTTATTTTCGTTAATGGGGGAAAGGGCGTTAAATCGTGGGTGGCCCATTGAGACAAAGAACACCACTCGGAGGCTGTAGATTGCTGTGAAAGAGGTTGCGATTAGGGTGAGGGTTAGGGCTCAGGCGTTTAAGTGGGAGGTGTTAAGTGCTTCAATAATAGCATCTTTAGAGAAGAAGCCGGCTAGGAAGGGGGTTCCCGTTAAAGCAAGGCTGCCGAGAGTTAGACATGATGAGGTGAATGGTGTTAGGTGGTGCATCCCTCCTATTTTTCGAATATCCTGCTCGTCATTAAGGCTGTGGATGATTGCACCCGAGCATAAAAATAGTATCGCTTTAAAGAAGGCGTGGGTGCAAATGTGGAGAAATGCGAGTTGTGGTTGGTTGAGGCCGATGGTTACTATTATTAGGCCAAGTTGGCTGGATGTTGAGAATGCAACAATTTTCTTGATGTCATTCTGGGTGAGAGCGCAGGTGGCGGTAAATACTGTTGTTAGGGCCCCTAGACACAAACATGTCGTGAGGGCTGTTTGGTTGTATTCTATTATTGGGCTTGTTCGTACAAGCAGGAAAATTCCTGCAACAACCATAGTGCTTGAGTGGAGTAGGGCAGAGACGGGGGTGGGGCCTTCCATGGCCGAGGGAAGTCAGGGGTGGAGACCAAATTGTGCCGATTTGCCCGTAGCAGCTAGAACTAGGCCCAGGAGGGGAAGGGTGAGGTCGTAGTGTTTTGAACAGATGAAGAGATGTTGGAGTTCTCAAGAGTTTAAACTCATTGCTATTCAAGCTATGGCTAGCACTAGTCCGATGTCGCCCACTCGGTTATAAAGAACTGCCTGGAGGGCGGCTGTGTTTGCATCCGATCGGCCGTACCATCACCCAATAAGCAGAAAAGATATGATTCCTACTCCTTCCCATCCGATGAACAGTTGGAATATGTTATTTGCTGTTACAAGGATAACTATAGCAATAAGAAAGATCAGGAGGTATTTGAAGAAACGGTTTATACATGGGTCTGAGTGCATATATCAGCCTGCAAATTCCAGAATAGACCAGGTTACATACAGGGCAATGGGGATAAAAATGATTGAGTAGTGGTCGAATTTAAAAGAGAGGTTGATATCAAAAGTAGAGGTGTTCATTCAGTTCCAGTTTGTGATGATCATTTCCGTGCCTTCGTTAAGGAAGATGAAAAGGGGAAGGAGGCTAACGAAAAATGCTGTTTTTACTGTAGTTTTGACCTGAGAGGTCGCTCACTCGGGAGATTTTGGTTCTGGGCTAAGAGTGGTGAGGATTGGGAGGGTTAAAAGTAGTAATACGAGTATTAGGCTGGAAGCCAAAATTAATGTGCTGGAATGCATAGCTACTGCTTGGATTTGCACCGGATTTGCACCAAGAGTCTCTGGTACCTAAGACCAACGGATGACTGTTATCCTTCAGTAGCTCTCTGCGAGGAGAGCCTAGGGATCCAACCTAGGGGATGAGTGGATAGCAACCTCTCCTTGCCCGCAGACCTCCCTCCGGTCAGCGAGAGGGGTTTCACCACCATTTCCAGAATCACAACCTGGCGTCTTAGTTAAACTACGTTGACGCTTACGTTCAACCCCAGATCAGCTCGGGCTTGAGGATTAGTAGTAATAGGGGAATAAGGTGGAGGGCAATGAGGAGATGTTCACGAGAGTAGGTTGGGGGGAGGGCCGTTATATGTGGGGGAAGCTGTCCTCGTTGGGATATTAGGAATATGTAAAGGGAGTAGGCAGCTGTGATTAAAGTTCCCGCTCCTGTTAAGATGAGGGTTCAGGGGGATCAGTCGAATATTGTGCAGATTACTATTAGTTCGGCTATCAGATTGGGGAGGGGGGGTAATGCCAGATATGCAAGACTAGCAACGAACCATGAGGTTGCTATTAGGGGGAGGGCCATTTGTAGTCCTCGGGCTAAAACTATCGTACGGCTGTGTGTCCGTTCGTAGTTGGTGTTTGCCAAGCAGAATAATGCGGAAGAGGTCAGTCCGTGGGCAATCATAAGAATGAGGGCCCCTGTAAGCCCTCAGGGGGTTTGGGAGAGGATTCCTGCTACGACGAGGCCCATGTGGCTTACGGAGGAGTATGCAATGAGGGCTTTGAGGTCTGTTTGGCGCAGACAGATGGATCCTGTCATGATAATGCCTCATAGGGCAAGGATAATAAATGGGTATGCTATCTCTTTGGTTAAGGGCTCTAGGATTGTGAGGACTCGTATAATGCCGTATCCTCCAAGTTTAAGGAGGACGGCTGCAAGAACTATGGATCCGGCTACGGGGGCTTCTACGTGCGCTTTGGGCAGTCAGAGGTGGACTCCGTAAAGGGGTATTTTTACTAGGAATGCTATTAGGCAGGCGGCTCAACAGGCTTTGTTGGCATATGATGTGGATGAAAAAGTGGGGGTAAATTGTAGCGTAAGAGTTGATAGTGACCCGGTTGTGTTGTGCATAACAAGAAGTGCTACTAGTAGGGGTAGGGAGCCTGCGAGGGTGTAGAATAAGAAGTAGGTCCCAGCATTAAGACGTTCTGCCTGGTTTCCTCATCGGGTGATGAGGAATAGAGTGGGGATGAGGGTTGCCTCGAACATTACGTAAAACATAATTAGTTCAGTTGCACTGAAAGCAAGAATTAGGAAGGCTTGAAGAGTAATTATGAGTGAGATGTAGGTACGTTGGCGGGAAATTGGTTCAAGAGCCAGGTGGTTTTGGCTAGCAAGGATTATTAAAGGTAGAAGTCAGCAGGATAGGACAAGAAGGGGCCCTGACAAGGGGTCCGTTCCCATGAGGGGGTTGAGGTGTGTCCAGCCAGCATCTAAAGAAGTATTTAGTCAGGGAAGGCTTAATGCGGCAATTAGTAGACTGTTGACGGTGGCGGTGTGTCAAAGTCACTTTTGCGGGCATGTCCATGAAAGTGGAATAAGTGCTAAGGTTGGGATTAGGATTTTTAGCATTGCAGGAGGTTTAGGTTTTTCAGGCGGTCGGATCCGTGGGTCCGTGAGGTGGCGACAAGAATTGCAAGACCTGCGCTTGCTTCACAAGCTGAGAAGGCTAGGAGAATTATAGGTGCGGGTGAGAAGCCTGAGGAGTCTAGTTGAAGGGTTCATAGAGAGAGAGCAATGTAGAGTGTGAGCATTATCCCTTCAAGACATAGTAGGGCTGAAAGAAGGTGTGTCCGTTGAAATGCTAAGCCTGTTAGTCCAAGAGCAAAAGCTGTTGTGAAAGCAAAGTGGATGGGGATCATAAGCCAGTTGTGGAGTTAAACCACAATTTTTTGAGTCGAAATCAAACGTCTTATTTATACTAACTGTCTATTCGGCCCATTCAAGTCCTCCCTGAATCCATTCATAAATTAACCCCAAGGTGAGTAAAACTAGAATGGCTGTGGCTCAGGCAAAGGTTGTTAGAGGAGATGCTAGTTGGTTTCCTCATGGGAGGGGGAGCAATAGGGCAATTTCAAGGTCAAATAGGAGGAAAAGAATTGCTACAAGGAAAAAGCGAAGAGAAAAGGGCAGCCGAGCTGAGCCGAGTGGGTCAAAGCCGCATTCGTAGGGCGATAGCTTTTCATAGTCGGGTGTTATTTGAGGGAGTCAAAACGAGATAATTGCTACGACACATGATAATAAGATGGTAACAAAAATGTAGGTTGTGATAATGTTGATCATATATCTTCCCTTGGAGTTTAACCAAGACCCGGTGATTGGAAGTCACTAATACTAACTTTGTACTAGAAAGATTATGAGCCTCATCAGTAGATGGAGATATAGAGGAAGAGTCATACGACATCTACAAAATGTCAATATCAAGCGGCTGCTTCAAAGCCAAAGTGGTGTTCAGAGGTAAAGTGGTAGTGAACTTGACGAAGAAGGCAGACAGCGAGGAAAGTGGAGCCAATGATTACGTGGAGTCCGTGGAATCCTGTGGCAACGAAGAAAGTTGAGCCGTAAACTCCGTCGGCGATTGTGAATGGGGCTTCATAGTATTCCATACCTTGAAGGAAGGTAAAGTAGAATCCTAGCAGGATGGTTAGTGTTAGGGATTGAATTGCCTGTTTTCGTTCTCCTTCCATGATGCTATGGTGGGCTCAAGTGACGGTAACACCTGATGCTAGAAGAACGGCAGTGTTGAGTAGAGGGACCTCGAATGGATCGAGGGTTACTAGGCCTGTTGGGGGTCAGCAACCTCCTAGTTCAGGAGTTGGCGCTAGGCTTGAGTGGTAGAAGGCCCAGAAAAAGCCCAGGAAGAAGAAAACTTCTGAGGTAATAAAAAGGATTATACCGTAACGAAGCCCTTTTTGAACGGGAGGGGTGTGGTGTCCTTGGAATGTTCCTTCTCGGACGATGTCTCGTCATCATTGGTACATTGTCAGGAGGAGAAGTACCGTGCCTATAATTATTAGGGTTGTGGAGTGGAAGTGGAATCAAATTGCTAAACCTGATGTTATCAGTAGGGCGGCTACTGCCCCTGTTAGGGGCCAAGGGCTTGGGTCCACTATGTGGTATGCGTGTGCTTGATGTGCCATTAGACGTTTTCTTGTAAGTAAAGGCTTAGTAAGAGAACAAACACGTAGGCCTGAATCATGGCAACGGCGACTTCAAGCACTGTAAGAAGAACGAGAACAACTGCTGTTGTGAGGGCTACGGTTGGTATAAGGGGGGCTAGTACGAAAACGGCTGTCGCGATTAGTTGGATAAGAAGGTGACCAGCCGTAAGATTTGCGGTTAGTCGGACTCCAAGCGCAAGTGGTCGGATGAATAGGCTCAGAGTCTCGATGACGATTAGAACTGGGATTAGGGGGCCTGGTGTGCCTTCTGGGAGGAGGTGGCCAAGGGCAACCGTCGGTTGGTTACGTATCCCAATAGGCACTGTTGCTAGTCATAGTGGCACAGCCAGGGCCATGTTTAAAGATAGTTGGGTTGTGGGGGTAAAGGTGTAGGGTAGAAGCCCCATCATGTTAAGAGAAAAGATGAAAAGTATTAGTGAGGTTAGTAACATGGCCCATTTATGGCCGCCCACGTTAAGGGGTAAGAGCAGTTGTTGAGTGAATCGGTTAATAAATCAGCCCTGAAGGGTCATGTACCGATTAGTCACTCACTGAGATGAGGCTTCGGGGTAAAAAACTCAAGGGAGAACAAGTGCGATGGCTATTAGTGGGATTCCTAGGAAAGTTGGTGATATGAACTGGTCGAAGAAGCTTAGTGCCATCGCCAGAATCACGGAGGCGTTATTGGTATGTCTTTGTCTTCAGATGCAGGATCGTTTGAGAATTTGTGGGATATGACCTTTTTAGGGAGAATGGTTAGGAAGATTAATCATGTAAACATCATGATTGAGAATCACGGACCGGGGTTTAGTTGAGGCATGTCACTAAGGGTGATTGGGAGACACCATTCTTTAGCTTAAAAGGCTAACGCTGAGCCCGGTTTAGCTTCTTAGTGAAGAGTCTTGGAGTATTAGGGAGGATCAATTCTCGAAGTGTTCTAGAGGAACGGCTTCGACTACAATGGGCATAAAGCTGTGGTTAGCACCGCAGATCTCAGAACATTGGCCGTAGAAGACCCCTGGGCGAGATGCAATGAATGCTGTTTGATTTAAACGTCCTGGGACTGCATCCATTTTAACACCTAGGGCGGGTACTGCTCAGGAATGAAGGACATCTTCGGCAGATACCAGGACACGAACTGGGGATTCAACTGGGACAACTATTCGGTGGTCGGCTTCTAGGAGACGGAATTGACCTGGGGCGAGGTCTTGGGTTGGGATCATGTAGGAGTCAAATCCTAGTTCTTCGTAGTCGGTGTATTCATAGCTTCAGTATCATTGGTGTCCTATGGCTTTAATTGTGAGATGGGGGTCGTTAATTTCGTCCATGAGGTAAAGAATTCGAAGAGATGGGAGGGCGATTAGGATGAGGATAACTGCAGGGAGAACAGTTCAGATGATTTCGATTTCTTGGGAGTCTAGGATGTAGCTATTAGTTAGTTTGGTAGATACTATTGCTACAATAATGTAAAGAACAAATGTGCTGATTAAAAATACGATTATCAAGGCGTGGTCGTGGAAATGAAGTAGTTCTTCTATTACAGGGGAAGCTGCATCTTGAAAGCCTAATTGTGAGGGATGTGCCATTAAGGGCGAAACACGCGAGGGTCTAACTCGCGACTCAGCCTTGACAAAGCTGTGTAATAGCTTGCTTTACTAGTGTCTCAATTAAGAAAGTGGCAGAGTGGCTATGTGATTGGCTTGAAACCAGTTTACGGGGGTTCGATTCCTTCCTTTCTCGTTAGTTTGTCTGAACTTGAACAAATGCAGGCTCTTCGAATGTGTGGTATGGGGGAGGGCAGCCGTGCAGTCATTCAATATTTGTGGATGTTAGTTCTACTGATAAGACTTCTCGTTTTGCAGTAAATGCTTCTCAGATGATGAATAAGAATATGATTACTGCAACTAGTGAGATTAGAGATCCAATTGAGGAGATAGTATTTCACAGGGTGTAGGCGTCAGGATAGTCTGAGTATCGTCGAGGCATACCTGCTAGACCAAGGAAATGTTGGGGGAAGAAGGTTAGGTTGACACCTAGGAACATCACCCCGAAGTGGATTTTTGTTCAGGTTGAGTGTAGGGTGTAGCCCGTGAAGAGAGGGAATCAGTGCACAAAGGCTGCGACAATGGCAAAGACAGCTCCCATGGATAGGACGTAGTGGAAGTGGGCGACTACGTAGTATGTGTCATGAAGAACAATGTCTAGTGATGAATTGGCGAGGACAATGCCTGTCAGGCCGCCAACTGTAAATAGGAAGATGAAGCCTAGGGCTCAGAGAAGAGGGGTTTCTCATTTGATTGAGCCTCCGTGAAGGGTGGCTAGTCAGCTGAAGACTTTGACCCCGGTTGGAATGGCAATAATTATTGTGGCAGATGTAAAGTAGGCTCGGGTGTCAACGTCCATTCCGACGGTAAACATGTGGTGAGCTCATACGATGAATCCAAGTAGGCCAATGGCCATCATGGCCCAGACCATGCCCATGTATCCGAAAGGTTCTTTTTTCCCTGAGTAGTAGGCAACAATGTGGGAGATCATTCCGAAGCCTGGAAGAATAAGAATGTAGACTTCGGGGTGACCAAAGAATCAGAATAAGTGTTGATAGAGAATTGGATCTCCTCCGCCTGCAGGGTCGAAGAAAGTAGTGTTTAAGTTTCGATCTGTCAGTAGCATTGTGATTCCTGCAGCAAGGACAGGAAGGGAGAGGAGAAGAAGGACGGCAGTAATTAAAACAGCCCACACGAAGAGAGGGGTCTGGTATTGAGAGATGGCAGGGGGTTTCATGTTGATAATGGTTGTAATGAAGTTGATTGCCCCCAGGATTGAAGAAATTCCTGCCAGATGAAGGGAGAAGATTGTCAGATCAACGGATGCACCTGCGTGTGCAAGATTTCCTGCTAGAGGCGGGTAAACGGTTCATCCGGTCCCTGCCCCTGCTTCTACACCAGAGGAGGCTAGTAATAGAAGAAAGGAAGGCGGGAGAAGTCAGAAGCTCATGTTGTTCATTCGGGGAAAGGCCATGTCAGGTGCTCCGATCATGAGTGGGATGAGTCAATTTCCGAAGCCTCCGATCATGATAGGTATGACCATAAAAAAGATTATTACAAATGCATGAGCTGTAACGATTACATTATAAATTTGATCGTCTCCGAGAAGGGCCCCGGGTTGGCTTAATTCAGCTCGGATGAGAAGGCTTAAGGCAGTGCCTACTATTCCGGCTCAGGCACCAAATACAAGGTAAAGGGTACCGATGTCTTTATGATTTGTTGAGAAGAATCAGCGTGTGATTGCCACAGGTAGGATGGCTGAGTTTTAAGTGGTGGATTGTAGCTCCATAGACAGAGGTTTGATTCCTCTTCCTATCAAGCTCCGAGGTGTACTTACATATTGGATTGCAAATCCAAAGAAGCAGGCGAAGAGCCCGCCGGGGCTTTCCCCCGCCCGCCCGGTTCGAACCGGGCGGGGGAAAGGTAAGCGGATGCTCGCTGGTTTGAGCGCTTAGCTGTTAACTGAGAGTTTGTAGGATCAAGGCCTTCCCGCTTAGGATAAAAGCTTTAGCTTAATTAAAGTGTCTGCTTTGCATGCAGAAGATGTGGGTGGGAATCCTGCAAGTTTTATTCAGGGTCTGGGAGGTTTCCACTCCCGCTTAGGGCTTTGAAGGCCCTTGGTCTGAGGTTATCCTAACACCCTAAAGTGAGAGAAGTGAGGTAATGGTTGGGGTTAGGGGGAGTAGTAGTAGAGCTCCTATTGTGGACGCAGCAAGGGGGAGTGTCGATTGTAGGGAGGGCAGTCGTCAAGGGGTGGTGCCTGCAAGGTTGTTGGGCGAGACAGTTAGGGCTATGGCGTATGAGAGGCGGAGGTAGAAGTAAAGGCTTAAAAGAGCTGTTATGGCGGTTAGGGCTGCTAGAAGCGGGAGGTCTTGTTTGGTTAGTTCTTGGATAATGAGTCATTTTGGCATAAAGCCTGTTAATGGAGGGAGCCCTCCAAGTGAGAGCAAAACCAAGGGGGTAAGGGCGGTTAGTATTGGTGCTTTAGACCAAGAAGTGGCCAGAGCATTGAGGTTTGTGGCGTTGTTTAGTTTAAATGTCAGAAATGTTGAGAAGGTTATAACGAAGTAGGTCATTAATGTGAGGAAACTGAGTGCTGGGGAAAATTGCAACACAATGGTGAGCCAACCTAGGTGTGCAATTGATGAGTAAGCTAGGATTTTCCGGAGTTGCGTTTGGTTTAAGCCGCCTCAGCCTCCTACTAGGGTGGAGGCAATACCCAGTAAAATGAAAGTGCCTGCATTGTGGGGTTGAACTTGCATGAGGAGAACGATGGGGGCTAATTTTTGTCAGGTGGAGAGGACTAGGCCTGTGGTAAGGTCCAGTCCTTGAAGAACTTCTGGTAGTCAGGTGTGGAGGGGGGTTAGGCCTACTTTTAGGGCAATGGCAATTGTCATCATGGTAATGGGGATAGGGTGGGAGAGTTGGTTGATTTCTCATACGCCCGAAAACCAGGCGTTGGTTGTGCTGGCGAAGAGTAGGGCTGTTGCCGCGGTTGATTGAGCAAGGAAGTATTTGGCTGTTGCTTCTACAGCACGGGGGTGGTGTTGTCGTGCCATAAGGGGGAGGATTGATAGGGTATTAATTTCGAGTCCTATTCATGCTGTGAGTCAATGAGTGCTAGCGAATGTAATTGTGGTTCATAGGCCAAGTCCGAAAAGAAAGATCGAAAGAATATAGGGGCTCATGAAGCAATCGTTGAGGCTAATCAACTCGTTTGGGTGTGTTCCAATGGGATTATCCCTTGTATTGCTAGGAAATGGTGTAGTGGAAGCACCAAGAGTTTTGATCTCTTCAGGAAGGGTTCGAACCCCTTTTTTCTAATCCTTCAGTATTAGTGAAGGAGAGGGTAACAAAGGCTGAGTATTAGTCAACATTTTTGGGGTATGGGCCCAATAGCTTCTATTAGCTTACTTTGCTCGGTGGAAGGAGTTGGGAGGATTTTAACCCCCATGCTTCACTCTATCAAAGTGACCCTTTGATTCAGGCACAGCTCCTGTTAGAGGTGAGGGGGAAGTCCGGCAAATGCAATTAATAGTGCCAGATGTCAGATTATAAAGGCTAATGTGAGAGGGAGGAAGTTTTTTCAAACTAGGTGCATAAGTTGGTCGTATCGGAAACGGGGGTATGATGCTCGTACTCATAGGAACAGGATTGAGAGGAGAGCTGCTTTGGTTATTAAATTAATGGAGGTTAGTTCTGGTAGCGTGGGGATGAAAAGGGCGCCAAGAAAAAGGACTGCAGAAAGGGTATTTATTAGTAAGATGTTTGCATATTCGGCGAGGAAGAACATGGCGAAGGGACCCCCTGCGTATTCTACATTAAAGCCGGAGACTAGCTCTGATTCTCCCTCGGTTAGGTCAAAAGGGGCCCGGTTGGTCTCGGCTAGGGTGGAGATGTATCATATTGCTGCTAGGGGTCAAGCAGGCAGAATGAGTCATGCTCCTTCTTGGACAATATTGAAGGTGTGAAGAGTGTAGCCCCCTGCAAAAATTACGATGTTTAGAAGGATAAGGCCTAGGCTAACTTCGTAGGAGATGGTTTGTGCAACTGCACGGAGGGCTCCGATGAGAGCGTATTTTGAATTTGAAGCCCATCCCGATCCTAAAATCGAGTAAACTGCTAAGCTAGAGATGGCAAGGAGGAAGAGCACTCCCAGGTTAAGATCCGCTAGGGGATACGGGAGGGGTATAGGTGCCCATAGTGTAAGTGCAAGAGTGAGGGCAAGTGTTGGGCTTGCAATAAACAGGATTGGTGAGGAAGTGGAGGGTCGGACGGGTTCTTTGATAAATAGCTTTACACCGTCCGCAATGGGTTGGAGGAGTCCGTATGGGCCAACTACGTTTGGTCCTTTGCGTAGTTGTATATAGCCTAGGACCTTTCGTTCGACGAGGGTTAGGAAGGCAACCGCTAGTAAGACAGGTACGATGAGGGCTAAGGCATTGATGAGGTAAAGAGTTAGTGTGTACATATAGTTAGAGAGAGGATTTGAACCTCTGTAAGAAGGGTTTAGGCCTTCGGCAGTGACCGTGCTCTGCTACTATAACATGCCCTGATCTCAGGCTTTGTGGTAATACCCCCTCTTGGCTAGTTAAGTTGTTTTCACTAGATGAGGGAAAGGCGTCCTTTAAGGCTAGGCCTTTTTTTTTCGGTCCTTTCGTACTAGAAAAAATGGCTTCATAGATAGAAACTGACCTGGATTGCTCCGGTCTGAACTCAGATCACGTAGGACTTTAATCGTTGAACAAACGAACCCTTAATAGCGGCTGCACCATCAGGATGTCCTGATCCAACATCGAGGTCGTAAACCCTCTCGTCGATATGAACTCTCGAAGAAGATTGCGCTGTTATCCCTAGGGTAACTCGGTCCGTTGATCGGCTAAGTGCCGGATCTCAAAGGTCAAGTAGGTCTTGTTACTTAGAGTGGGTACTCTTGGTTCTGGAAACAATGTTTCTGTTCCGCGCGGGGGTTTTTTGTTACCCCGTGGTCGCCCCAACCAAAGACATTAGGACAGGGGCCATCTAGTTTGGTCTCTTATATGAGGGTTCTTAACATGGGCTGTTTTAGTGTCTAAAGCTCCATAGGGTCTTCTCGTCTTATGGGTTCATCCCCGCTTCTGCACGGGGAGATCAATTTCATTGACTAAGGAAAGGAGACAGTTAAGCCCTCGTCGTGCCATTCATACAGGTCTCCATTTAAAAGACAAGTGATTGCGCTACCTTCGCACGGTCAAAATACCGCGGCCGTTAAACATATAGTCACAGGGCAGGCGGGACCTCTTATTTGTTGATTTTGCAAGAGGCGATGTTTTTGGTAAACAGGCGAGGCTTGTGGATGTTTGCCGAGTTCCTTCTTTCCCTTTTAGTCTTTCCTTGTGGGCATACCGGTGTAGGGTTAACGGTTAATTTAAGGGTGTTTTTCTTGTTCTCTATCGTGTGGCCCTATTTCCTCTTTGTGTTGGGTCCGTTAAGGGTCGGTGGGGGTTCGTTCCGATGTACACGTATGCAGGGAGAGAGTCTAGTTCTCTTATTACTCATACTAGCATGGTCACTCCCATGGGGGCATGGGACGGCCTGGTATTGTTAGGGGTTAAGATGGGATTGTCGGGATTTGCGGATGATGGAGGGTGTTTGAGCTATAACGCTTTCATTAGGGGTGGCTGCTCTTAAGCCCACTAAAACATGTTCTCCTATTCTTATTTTGATCTTTATCCTCCTGGGGAAGTTGTGTCTTGACCTAAAGGGGCTGTACCCCCTTTGGGTAACTCCTTTAACTTCTTTTTATCTGGTTTGGTTGTGAATGAAGAATTTAAAAGGCTGAACTTCTATCCATTTCTCAGGCAACCAGCTATAACCAAGTTCGATAGGTCTGTCACCTCTACTCTAAGCTCTTCCCACTCTTTTGCCACAGAGACGGGTTTGCCCTTGTTGTAGGCTGTCTTGGAGTAGCTCACTTGGTTTCGGGACATCAGACTAAAAATCTTTTCGCCTGGCTATTCTTGCTAGTTCATGATGCAAAAGGTACGAGGTGGAATCTCTGCTTTTTTAAGCTTAACTGGGTTGTTTCATTTCTCTTTCAGCTTTCCCTTGCGGTACTTTCTCTATTGCTCCAATGTTCCTTTTCTGTCGCCCATACTAAGGGGGAAAAATGGTTTGTTTAAGTTCATTTAGTGCATGAGGGGTTAGTTATGGTGGCGTGTTGCTTGTTGATGGGTGGGCTAGCTATTGAGCGTCAGAGCAACTCGATTTTCACGAGTATTTTCTCGGTGTAAGGGAGATGTTCTACTGTTTAACTATGCTCCGATATTTTTAGCCAAGTGCACCTTCCGGTACACTTACCATGTTACGACTTGCCTCCCCTTTACATTCTTTGGCTTTTTAGGTAAAGAGTTCTTCTGCTCGGGGAGAGTGACGGGCGGTGTGTACACGCTTCAGGGCCGATTTCAGCGGGGCTCTCTATTCCCCACTTACTGCTAAATCCACTTTCAAGTTAATATTTCAATTAGCTTTCCGTATTCAGTGTCTCACTGAATGTAGCCCATCTCTTCCCTTTTCATACGCTACACCTCGACCTGTCGTCTGGGGCTGTACCAATTTCGCCTACTATGGGTCCTTTACAGGGTAGACTGGAGACGGCGGTATATAGGCGGAATGAGCAAGAAAAGGTGAGGTTAAACGGGGATTATCGGTTCTAGGACAGGCTCCTCTAGGGGGATATAAAGCACCGTCAAGTCCTTTGGGTTTTAAGCTTACGCTCGTAGTTCCCGGGCGAACAGCGAATGTAAAGAGCTGTCAGGTTTACGGCTATGCATAGTGGGGTATCTAATCCCAGTTTGTGTCATAGCTTTCGTGGTGTCAGGAATGATTAGAGCCACTTTCGTGGTTGATTTTCTGCTTTTCATGAGCGTATAACAGCTTTGAAGAAATTCAGCTCTAGTTTGTAATAGGTCCTTAGCCACCCTTTACGCCGAATGTTTTTCAACTTGGGCCTTTCGTATAACCGCGGTGGCTGGCACGAGATTTACCAGCCCTCTTAGCTTTAACTAAGTCGAGTTTTCACTCATTGCTTAATGTCTATCACTGCTGTAGTCCCTTGGGGGTGTGGCTAGGCTAGGTGTCATCGGCTAAATAGATTTGTGCCTGATACCAGCTCCTTGCCCCCGGGCAGGGGGCGGGGGGCATTTCCACGGGGGTGCGGATACTTGCATGTGTAAGTTCAGCTACAGTTGAGAATAAGGCCGGGACCAAACCTTTGTGTTGTCGGGACTTTTTAGGGTCCATCTTAACATCTTCAGTGTTATGCTTTTATTAAGCTACGACAGC